GAGTTTGGCAACTTTTTTGGAAATGATGCAAAGAAAGACATCTCTGTTCCCAGAGGAAAAAGTCCCCTCTAATGAATTTTTTAACCAGTGGAGTTATAACAATGAACATAAACAGAAAAATATAAGCAAACTTTTTATAGATAGAGTAAAAACTCTCGATAAAAATTTAGCTCAAACTCTCATTAACGAATCCGTTGTTCTGAATGTACTCGAAAAAAGAACTCGGTTGTGTAATGATAAGACTAAAAAAGAATATTTACCCCAACTATATGATCCTTTCATAAATGGACCCTATCGTGGACGAATCAAAAAATTGTTTTCACTTTCAATTAAAACAATTAAAAAGGAAATTTCTCGAAAAAATTCTATAGAAAAGTTTTTGATAAATAAGATTCATAGTATCCTTTTTATTATTAATCGCCTAGAATTTGAACAGAAACCAAATTCATTTGATACAAAAGCATGCGCAAAGCAAATGGATTATTTATTGAACTTAATCAATGAATTTGCTGTAAAATCAACATCAAGTTTAAATTTTAAAAGACCTTTTATAGTTCCTAAACATGAACAAGTAAGAATTGATTCAGAAGATAGAATAAAAGTTTTAAAATTTTTATTTGATGCAGATAGAACTCTTCCAAACGAGAAAACGATAAAAAAAAAATCTATTGCATTAACAGAAATACATAAAAAAATCCCTTACTGGCCATACAAATTAATTGCTGATTGGGAACTAGACGAGGAAGAACGAGAGGAGGGTGAGATAGAGAATATGCAGATTCGCTCAAGAAAAGACAAAAGTGTAATTATTTTTACTGATAACCAAGAGAATACTGATACTTATAGTAATACCCAAGAAACTGATGATACTGATGAACCAGACGAAGTTGCTTTGATACGTTATTCACAACAACCAGATTTTCGTCGAGACCTAATCAAAGGCTCTGTACGTGCTCAAAGACGTAAAATAGTTACTTGGAAATTCTTTGAGGCAGACGTGCATTCCCCCCTCTTTTTGGACCGAATAAACAAATCCCCTTTTTTTTCTTTTGATATTTCCGAACGTATAAACCGAATTTTTAGAAATGGTATGTGGACAAACACAGAACTCAAAATTTCGGATTCTAAAGAGAAAACCACAGAAGAAAGTGAGAAAAAAAAGGAAGAAGATAAAAAAGAAGAAGCCAAAAGAAAGGAGAAAGCACGTATAGAAATAGCGGAAGCCTGGGATAGTATTTTACTTGCTCAAGTAATAAGAGGTTTTTTATTAATAACCCAATCGATTCTTAGAAAATATATTATATTGCCTTCATTGATAATATTTAAAAATATCGCCCGTATGCTATTATTTCAATTTCCTGAATGGTCCGAAGATTTTAAGGATTGGAATCGAGAAATTCATGTTAAATGCACCTATAATGGCGTTCAATTATCAGAAAAAGAATTTCCAAAAGATTGGTTAACAGACGGTATTCAGATTAAGATCCTATTTCCTTTTCGTCTGAAACCTTGGCATAGATCGAATCCACGAGCCCCTTATAACGATCCAATGAAAAAGAAAGATTCAAAAAAAGATTCGTGTTTTTTAACAATTTTTGGAATGGAAGCAGAATTCCCTTTTGATTCTTCCAGAAAACACGAATCATTTTTTGAACCCATTTTTAAAGAACTCAAAAGAAAAATTAGAAAATTGAAAAAGAAATGTTTTCTAATTCTAAAAATTTTTAAAGAAAAAACAAAATTGTTTCTAAATGTTTCAAAAGAAATAAAAAAATGGATCATTAAAAGGATTCTTTTTTTAAAAGAAATAAAAAAAGAACTATCAAAAATAAATCCAATTATATTATTTGGATTGAGAAAAAGAAAAGTATATGAATTGAATAAAACTAAAAAAGATTTGATAATAAGTAATCTGATGATTCCTGAATCATCCATTGAAACTATACCATCGTCCATTGAAACTATACCTCGGAATTGGACAAATTCTTCGTTGACAGAAAAAAAAATGCAGGATCTAACTGATAGAACAAACACGGTCATAAATCAAATAGAAAAAATTACAAATGAAAAAAAGGGCGGATTTAGAATTCCGGATCGAAATATTAGTTTTAACAAAATAAGTGATGATAATAAAAGGTTGAAAGCACAAAAAAATATTTGGCAGATATTAAAAAGAAAAAATGCTCGACTAATACGCAAATCACATTATTTTATAAAATTTTTCATTGAAAGGATATACATAGATATCTTTCTGTGGATCATTAATATTCCTAGGATCAATACACAACCATTTCGTGACTCAATAAAAAAAAATTTTAATAAATACATTACCAATAATGAAACAAATCAAGAAAAAACGGATAAAAAAAATCAAAGTTTAATTCATTTTATTTTGACTATAAAAAAGACACTATATAATACTAATATTAGTAAAAAAAATTCAAATACTTTTTGTGACTTATCCTACTTTTCACAAGCCTATGTATTTTACAAACTCTCACAAACCCAATTTGTCAATTTGGATTTTTATAAGTTAAAATCTGTCTTGCAATATAATGGAGCAGCTCCTTTTATTAAGAATGAAATAAGGAGTTATTTTGTTGGAACACAAGAACTTTTTCTTTCTCAATTAAGACATAAGAATTGTCAGAATTCTGGAATAAATCAATGGACAAATTGGTTAAGGAATCATTATCAATATGATATATCTCACATTAGATGGTCTAGACTAGTACCACAAAAATGGCGAAATAGATTCAATCACCATTATATGAATAAAAATAAGGATTTAAGTAACTCATCTAAAAAAACGAAATTTATTCACTACGAAAAACTAAAAAATTTTGAAAAGGCTTCATTACTGAATGAAAAAGAGAATTTTAAAAAACAATATAAATATGATCGGTTAGCATATAAATCTATTAATTCTGAAAATACGAAGTACTCGTCAATTTATGAATTGTCATTACACGTAAAAAACAACCAAGAAGTTTTTTCGAACTCCAACACAAATAAACTCAAATCTTTTTATATGATGGAAGGTATTCCTATTATCCCTATCAATAATGATCGAGTACAACATGATATTACAGATATGGATAAAAATCTGGATAGAAAATATTTTGATTGGAGAATTATCCATTTTTGTCTTAGCAAGAAAATCAATATTGAAGCTTGGATCAATATTGATACTGACCCAAACAGTAATAAAAAATGTACTAAGGATAAACTTAATGATTATCCAATAATTGATAAAATGAATAAGCAAAATTTTTTTGATCTCACAATTCATCAAGATCAAGAAATCTATTTATCTAATCAAAAAAAAAAATTGGATTGGATGGGAATGAATGAAGAAATATTAAACCGCCCCATATCAAATCTTGAACGTTGGTTCTTCTCCGAATTTTTGATCCTTTATAATTTGTATAAAACTAAACCGTGGGTTATACCAAAAAAATTACTTCTTTTAGATTCTAATATAAATGAAAACGTTACTGATAAAGATCTTTTTATATCCTCCAATGAAAAAAAATCTCTTGAATTAAAAAAACGAAATAAAGAGCAAAAAGAATCAGCGGACCAAGCAAACCTTGAATCTGCTCTTTCAAACCAAGAAAAAGATGTTGAAGAAGATTATATGGACTCGGAGATGAAAAAACAAAAAAATAAAAAACAAGACAAGAATGATACAAAAGAGGAGTTTGATTTCTTACTAAACAGGTATTTTCAGTTTCAATTGCGATGGGATGATATTTTAACTAAAAAAATAATCAATAACATCAAAGTATATTGTCTCCTGCTTAGACTGATAAATCCAAGAGAAATAACTATATCCTCTATTCAAAGAGGAGAAATGAGTCTTGATATTCTGATAATTGAGAAAAATTTAACTCTTACGGAATTCATCAAAAGAGGAATTTTGATTATTGAACCAATTCGTCTATCTATAAAAAATGATGGGCAATTTATTATGTATCAAACCATTGGTATTTCGTCGGTTCATCAAAGTAAACACAAAATGAATCAAAAATACAGAGAAAAAACCCATATTGATAAGAATTCTGATGAAGTCATTACCAAATATAAAAAGATGACTGGAAATAGAGATAAAAATCATTATGATTTGTTTGTTCCTGAAAATATTTTATCACCTAGACTTCGGAGAGAATTTAGAATTCTAATTTGTTTCAATTCTAGGAATAGAAATGATATGCATAAAAATTCAGCATTAGGGAATGGTAATAAGGTAAACAGTCAAGTTTTGGATAAAAACAAAGGATATAAAAAGAAACTTATTAACTTAAAGTTATTTCTATGGCCCAATTATCGATTAGAAGATTTAGCTTGTATGAATCGGTATTGGTTTGATAGCAATAACGGCAGTCGTTTCGGTATGGTAAGGATACATATGTATCCGCGATTGAAAATCCATTACTAGTAAAGTTTTGCTATCTTTCCCATAACGCAGCGGGTCGATGACGACAAAGAGGTGCGCACATTCAATGTCTTACATTCTATTCTGATACATGATACTAATTCAATGACATATCAATTCGATCTAGAAATGAATCAATAAAATCGTCTGATTTTAGGACTAAGTTTTTATCGTTTTGGAGGATAGAAAACAACCATCCTTTTGTATACCTTTGTATACTGTATACCTTTTCAAATTTTGAAATTAAAATAGGATTGATTTAATTTGATTTAATAAAAATCGAAATTAGACCGAAATTAAGATTATTCTCTATACCAAACTAAAACAAGTGCCATTATTATTACTGATCAATAAAAATATCTATCAATCAAAATATCTTAAAATATCTTAAAATTAAAAAAAGAAGGGGGGTTCGTTTTATGGTAAAAAATTCATTCATCTCAGTTATTTCACAAGAAGAAAAAGAAGAAAATAGGGGTTCTGTTGAATTTCAAATATTAAGTTTCACCAATAGGATACGAAGACTTACTTCCCATTTACAATTACACAAAAAAGACTATTTATCTCAGAGAGGTCTACGTAAAATTCTGGGAAAACGCCAACGCCTGCTATCTTATTTGTCAAAGAAAAATAGAATAGGTTATAAAGAATTGATTAATCGGTTGGATATTCGTGAATCAAAAACTCGTTAATTTGAAGAAGCATTTTGAATTATTTGATTTATTAGATCGTGAATTTGAATGAACTTTTTTTCGTTTTCAGCAATTCAATTCATGAAAGAGTGAATTAAGGAAAAACCTATGAATATACCAGCTACAAGAAAAGACCTGATGGTAGTCAGTATGGGTCCCCACCATCCATCAATGCATGGTGTTCTTCGACTTATCATTACTCTAGATGGTGAAGATGTTATTGACTGTGAACCAATATTGGGTTATTTACACCGAGGGATGGAAAAAATTGCGGAAAATCGAACAATTATACAATATTTGCCTTATGTAACACGTTGGGATTATTTAGCTACTATGTTCACAGAAGCAATAACAGTAAATGGGCCGGAACAGCTGGGAAATATTCAAGTACCTAAAAGAGCCAGCTATATCAGAATAATTATGTTGGAGTTGAGTCGTATAGCTTCTCATCTGTTATGGCTCGGCCCTTTTATGGCGGATATTGGTGCACAGACTCCTTTTTTCTATATTTTCAGAGAAAGAGAATTAGTATATGATCTATTCGAAGCTGCCACCGGTATGAGAATGATGCATAATTATTTTCGGATCGGAGGGGTGGCGGCTGATCTCCCTTATGGCTGGATAGATAAATGTTTGGATTTCTGCGATTATTTTTTAATAAGGGTTGCTGAATATCAACAACTTATTACACGCAATCCTATTTTTTTAGAACGAGTCGAGGGGGTAGGCATTATTGGGCGAGAGGAAGTAATAAACTGGGGTTTATCAGGACCAATGCTGCGAGCGTCCGGAATACAATGGGACCTTCGTAAAGTTGATCAGTATGAGTGTTATGACGAATTTGATTGGGAAGTACAGTGGCAAAAAGAAGGGGATTCATTGGCTCGTTATCTAGTCCGAATTGGTGAAATGGTGGAATCTGTAAAAATTATTCAACAGGCTCTCGAAGGAATTCCGGGGGGACCATATGAGAATTTAGAAATCCGCTACTTTGATAGAGAAAGGAATCCAGAATGGAATGATTTTGAATATCGCTTTATTAGTAAAAAACCTTCTCCTACATTTGAATTGCCGAAACAAGAACTTTATGTGCGAGTCGAAGCTCCAAAAGGCGAATTAGGGATTTTCCTGATAGGGGATCGGAGTGGTTTTCCTTGGAGATGGAAAATTCGACCGCCGGGTTTTATCAATTTGCAAATTCTTCCTCAGTTAGTTAAAAGAATGAAATTGGCTGATATTATGACAATACTAGGTAGTATAGATATCATTATGGGAGAAGTTGATCGTTGAAATGATAATTGATACACTAGATACACTAGAATTACAAGAGATCGATTCTTTTTCTAGATTGGAATTTTTAAAGGGGGTCTATGGAATTATATGGTTACTTATTCCTATTTTGACTCTTGTATTGGGAATTACAATAGGCGTACTGGTAATTGTATGGTTAGAAAGAGAAATATCCGCGGGAATACAACAACGTATTGGACCTGAATACGCCGGCCCTTTGGGAGTTCTTCAAGCTCTAGCAGATGGGACAAAACTTCTTTTCAAAGAAAATCTTTTTCCATCTAGAGGGGATACTCGTTTATTCAGTATCGGTCCATCCATAGCAGTTATATCCATTTTAGTAAGCTATTTAGTAGTTCCATTTGGGTATCGTCTTGTTTTAGCGGATCTCAATATTGGTGTTTTTTTATGGATTGCCATTTCAAGTATTGCTCCCATTGGACTTCTTATGTCAGGATACGGGTCAAATAATAAATATTCCTTTTTAGGTGGTCTACGAGCTGCTGCTCAATCAATTAGTTATGAAATACCATTAACTTTATGTGTGTTATCAATATCTCTACGTGCGATTCGTTGATATATAGACATAAACCTTTCTCTATTCTTCCTTTCGAGGAAAACGGTGGAATGAATTGAGTAGGGTTAGAGATCTTCATTTTTTTTTTTATTCATTATTCGGATTGAAAAATTCAATAAAATAGTTATATTGAGTGAAAGAAAACAGCTTATATATATATTATATAATTTAGAATATATAAATATATAAATTCGCAGTAAAAATATTGAGTCTCATTTTCCATGTATAAGAGTTAAAGAGTTAAGCGAAAATAAACATAAACATAAGAAATCGTTTACCCCAAGCCAAGATTGGTCGATTAGTCATCCTGACTTGAAGCGGGCTCAAAAAATCCACCGTATTGATTTTTCACTATCATTTGTATGGATTAACATACATGTATTATCATAACGGAGGGTTGAACAAAAACGAGTGGATGGTTAGAAACACCAAGATATGTAACGGATTTGTAATGGAAATGGAAATTATGTAAATTATCCAAAAAGGGCTTTTTTACATAATATACAAACAACGAATACTAATCGGGGCTTAAAGTTAGTAGAAATTATTAGGAAGTACTCCCCAAGGCACTATTCCAATCCAGAGTATGCTCCTATCCACCGATGAAATACATAACTATTGGGAACGAAAAAATCCTTTATTTTGTAAGCCCTCTTTTTTTAAGAAATAGAAAGAAGAATAGGAACGAAAAAAAAAAAAAAAAAAGAGAAAGAAACCCAATTCCAATAAAAAAATATATCTTTTTTATCCTTTTCCATATTCATATTCTATATTCATATATATATAGAATATATATCATAATTCATGAATTAATATGGAATTTTTTTTTTTTCGTAAGTAAAAACGAAGGGTTAATTATGTTAGTTATATTTCTACAAGAAGTATTTTATTGAAGAATTAAGTTATTACTCGACAAAGAAAAATTGAAATTTTTTAAAGAAGGGGTGAGATCAATTCAGAAGTACTTTGTTTTTTTTTTTATTTTTATTATTAATTTATTTAATTATTAAAATAACAATTATTTAAAACTAATAATTCTAACAGACAGAATTCTATTGGTCTAATTTTGGACCGTCCAATAAGATTTGACCTTATCCATCCTACAAATGTATCAAGATAAAATAATACTTACCCGGTCCTTAGATTTATTTATGGCCTTTAAGGAGCCGTATGAGATGAAAATCTCACGTACGGTTCTGTAATAGCGATGATAACAGTGATGGTATCACCGACTATGATTATCTAACAGTTCAAGTACAATTGATATAGTTGAGGCGCAATCAAAATATGGTTTTGGGGGGTGGAATTTATGGCGTCAGCCTATAGGGTTTATCATTTTTCTCATCTCTTCCCTAGCAGAATGTGAGAGATTACCTTTTGATTTACCAGAAGCAGAAGAAGAATTAGTAGCAGGTTATCAAACCGAATACTCGGGTATAAAATTTGGTTTATTTTATGTTGCTTCTTATCTAAACCTATTAGTTTCTTCATTATTTGTAACAGTTCTTTACTTGGGAGGCTGGAATATATCTATTCCAGACATATATGTTTCTGAGTTTTTTGAAATAAATAAATTAGGTGGAGTCTTTGAAGCGACGATTGGTATCTTTATTACATTAACTAAAACTTATTTGTTCTTGTTCATTCCTATCACAACAAGATGGACTTTGCCGAGGCTAAGAATGGACCAACTATTAAATCTTGGATGGAAATTTCTTTTACCGATCTCTCTCGGTAATCTATTATTAACAACTTCTTTTCAACTCTTTTCGCTGTAAAGGAATATTCTATATTCACAATTTGTCTCAAACAAGAGAAATAAACAAACATAAAATTATTCATATATATATTCACGATATGTTTTCTATGGTAACTGGGTTCATGAATTATGGTCAACAAACAGTACGGGCTGCAAGGTACATCGGTCAAGGTTTCATGATTACTTTATCTCACGCAAATCGTTTACCCGTAACTATTCAATATCCGTATGAAAAATTAATCACCGCGGAACGTTTCCGTGGTCGAATTCATTTTGAATTTGATAAATGTATTGCTTGTGAAGTATGTGTTCGTGTATGTCCTATAGATCTACCCGTTGTTGATTGGAAATTAGAAACAGATATTCGAAAGAAACGATTACTAAATTACAGTATTGATTTCGGAATCTGTATATTTTGTGGTAATTGTGTTGAGTATTGTCCAACAAATTGTTTATCAATGACTGAAGAATATGAACTTTCTACTTATGATCGTCACGAATTAAATTATAATCAAATTGCTTTAGGTCGTTTACCAATGTCAGTAGTTGACGATTATACAATTCGAACAATTTTTAATTCACCTCAAATAAAAAATAAGTAAATCTCTTGATTCAAGAATAAATTCCAATTACTTTAACAATACTAAGGTTCGGTTTTGATTTATTTATTTAAAAGAAATAAAGGTTCTTTTGTTTTGTTTGGTCAATAACTAGAAATGAAATTCCAACTATTAATTGGTTGATTAAGAAGCGAATCTTTATTTTGATTGAAAATCTATTAATTAATATATCTGTATATATTTCGAAATAAAAAATTTCGGATTAGACCTATTCCTTCAGATAAAGAATAAAATTAGCCCAATAATTGTACCTACATTTAGTCCTATCTCTTAGGATTTAATTAGGAATTTTTGAAAAATTATTAAAAAAAATTTCTGATCGGGTCTCAATAAAGTCATGAAAAACATTTAGATTTATTTATCTCTTATTTTACATATAATGGATTTGCCTGGACCAATACATGACTTTCTTTTAGTCTTTCTGGGATTGGGTCTTATACTAGGCGGTATAGGTGTGGTATTATTTACCAACGCCATTTATTCTGCCTTTTCATTGGGGCTGGTTCTTGTTTGTATATCCTTATTTTATATTCTATTAAACTCCTATTTTGTAGCTGCTGCACAACTTCTTATTTACGTGGGAGCTATAAATGTTTTAATTGTATTTGCTGTGATGTTTATGAATGGTTCAGAAGATTACAAAGATTTTAATCTTTGGACTGTTGGGGATGGGATTACTTTACCAGTTTGTACAAGTATTTTTGTTTTACTAATGATTAGTATTACGGATACGTCATGGTACGGGATTATTTGGACTGCAAGATCAAACCAGATTATAGAGCAAGATTTGATAAGTAATAGTCAACAAATTGGAATTCATTTATCAACAGATTTTTTTCTTCCATTTGAATTCATTTCGATAATTCTTTTAGTCGCTTTAATAGGCGCAATTGCGGTAGCGCGCCAGTAATAAATTTCTAGAATTTCCAACAGTAATCAAAATTCAACTCTGTTCTGTGTTATTACATTTTTTTATCTTCCATTTTAAAATTGGTTATGTCTAAAAGTCAAAATAAAAACTCTTTTATTTAATCTATTACCAATACAATATATTTCTTTGTTCCGCACTTTATATTCTAGTCAATTGAATCTGTTGAATTGTTATTCAGTTCATATTGAAATGAATCAAAATTGATAAGGAGTTAGTCAATGATGCTCGAGCATGTACTTGTTTTGAGTGCCTACTTATTTTCTATCGGTATCTATGGATTGATCACAAGCCGAAATATGGTTAGAGCCCTTATGTGTCTTGAACTTATACTGAATGCGGTTAATATAAATTTCGTAACATTTTCTGATTTTTTTGATAGCCGGCAATTAAAAGGAAATATTTTCTCAATTTTTGTTATAGCTATTGCCGCCGCTGAAGCAGCTATTGGACTGGCCATTGTTTCGTCAATTTATCGTAACAGAAAATCAACTCGTATCAATCAATCGAATTTGTTGAATAAGTAGTGTAGTATTAATCATAGAAATTACAATATTCATAAATTCTAATTAACATGACCATACATTAAATCTAATCCATATTTTAGAAAATGTAAGAAATCAAAGTATCTTGGTTCTATCGTATGAGTCGATCCAGAAGTAGATTGCTTCCAAATTTCTGGTAAATTATTGATTCATCTGGTGTCTAAATATATGATTCATTTACAAGTTTACTAGATCGAAAATTTCTGACGTTTAAAAATTTATAGATCCAATGTCACATTCAGTAAAGATTTATGATACGTGTATAGGGTGTACTCAATGTGTGCGAGCCTGCCCAACTGATGTATTAGAAATGATACCTTGGGACGGATGTAAAGCTAAGCAAATAGCTTCTGCTCCAAGAACAGAGGACTGTGTCGGTTGTAAGAGATGTGAATCTGCCTGTCCAACGGATTTCTTGAGTGTTCGCGTTTATTTATGGCATGAAACAACTCGAAGTATGGGTCTAGCTTATTAATACGTTTCAGAAAACCCTACTCGAATACATTTGATTTTTTTACCTTTACCGACAAAAACCCGCGCTCAAAATATATTTATTTCGAGCACGGGTTTTTCTGGTCCAAGTTTATTTTGTTTTTACTATGAATAATTTTCCTTGGTTAACGCTAGTTGTAGTTTTGCCAATATCCGCGGGTTCCTTAATTTTCTTTCTTCCTCATAGAGGAAATAAGGTAATAAGGTGGTATACTATATGTATATGTATAGTAGAACTCCTTCTAACAACCTATGCATTCGGTTATCGTTTCCAATTGGATGATCCGTTAATGCAACTAACGGAGAATTATAAATGGATCAATTATTTTGATTTTTACTGGAGATTGGGAATAGATGGAATTTCTATAGGACCCATTTTACTGACAGGCTTTATCACAACTTTAGCTACTTTAGCGGCTTGGCCCGTTACTCGAGATTCACGACTATTCCATTTCCTAATGTTAGCAATGTATAGTGGTCAAATAGGACTATTTTCTTCTCAAGACCTTTTACTTTTTTTCATCATGTGGGAGTTAGAATTAATTCCCGTTTATCTACTTCTATCCATGTGGGGTGGAAAGAAACGTTTGTATTCAGCTACAAAATTTATTTTGTACACTGCTGGAGGTTCCGTTTTTTTATTAATAGGAGTTCTGGGTATTGGTTTATACGGCTCCAATGAACCGACATTAAATTTTGAAACATCAGCTAATCAATCGTATCCTGTAGCACTGGAAATAATATTTTATATTGGATTTCTTATTGCTTTTGCTGTCAAATCACCGATCATACCCCTACACACATGGTTACCAGACACCCATGGAGAGGCACATTATAGTACTTGTATGCTTTTAGCCGGAATCTTATTAAAAATGGGAGCATATGGGTTGGTTCGGATCAATATGGAATTATTACCCCATGCCCATTCTATATTTTCTCCCTGGTTGATGATAGTAGGCACAATTCAAATTATCTATGCAGCTTTAACATCTCCGGGTCAGCGTAATTTAAAAAAACGAATAGCCTATTCTTCTGTATCTCATATGGGTTTCATAATTATAGGAATTGGTTCTATAAGCGATACAGGGCTCAACGGGGCCATTTTACAAATAATTTCTCACGGATTTATTGGCGCTGCACTTTTTTTCTTGGCCGGAACGAGTTATGATAGAATACGACTTGTTTACCTCGACGAAATGGGCGGAATGGCCGTCTCAATTCCAAAAATATTCACGACTTTCAGTATCTTATCAATGGCTTCGCTTGCATTACCGGGCATGAGCGGTTTTGTTGCCGAATTGGTAGTTTTTTTTGGAATACTTACTAGCCAAAAATATCTTTTAATAACAAAAATCTTAATTACTTTTGTAATGGCAATTGGAATGATATTAACTCCTATTTATTCATTATCTATGTTACGCCAGATGTTCTATGGATACAAGCTTTTTAATGTCCCCAAAAACTCTTATTTTTTTGATTCTGGACCGCGCGAGTTATTTATTTCGATTTCGATCCTTTTACCGGTAATAGGTATTGGTATTTATCCCGATTTCGTTTTCTCATTATCAGTTGAGAAGGTCGAAGCTATTCTATCAAATTTTTTTTATAGATAGTTTTTGTCAATAAAAAAAAATACGATGATTTTAAAAATCGTTCATTGTCCAAAAAAAGTCTTTTTCAGCTTTTAAGTTAAATAAAAAAATTGGAATTCTATTATAAAAATATAACCAGATATTTTGACATTTTGAGAACCATTTGAATCAAGTAATGGAAATAGAATGATTCAAATGGTTCTTGATGGTTGATATAAGGGTTTCATAATGTATGCTGCCCTAGGCTTTTCGTTGTCAAGTACTTTAAATTCAATTAGAAATTCAATTAGATAAATTCAATTAGAAATTCAATTAGATTCAATTAGATGGTAATGTAAATGAACCATAACTATGTAACCCTATTCCTAATAGATTAACCCCAAAATAACATATCCAAATTATAAGAAAGCCCATTGAGGCCACAATTGCAGAATTTTCAGTTTCATAATTTTGATTTGTTCGGATATGTAAATAAATCGCAAATATGGTCCAAGTAATAAATGCCCAAGTTTCTTTTGGATCCCAATTCCAATAGGATCCCCATGCTTCATTAGCCCATACTGCTCCCGAAAGAATACCTATGGTTAAAAGGATAAATCCTAAACTAATAATACGATAACTCCATCGATCCAATTGTTGAATTAATTGATATCTGTAATAATTCTGAGAAGAAATCAAAGAAGTGTTTTTTAACACATTGTTTCTTTCATTCACGTATTGAATCTCACCAAAGGCAAATTGCTCAGTTAACAAATTTTTGCTTTTACTAAAAATCCTTATGGATTCTCGAAATGTAATGACTAGAAGAGCTAGTGATAATAATGATCCACACAAAAGAGCTGCATAGCTCAACACCATCATACTTACGTGCATCATTAACCAATGTGATTGGAGAGCCGGTACTAATATTGCAGATTGATGCATTTCATTTAAAAGACCTGAAGTAGCGAAACCCTGGGTAAACATAACACTTGGCGCCGTTATTGCGCTTAAATGGTTTTTATGTTTTTTAAAATACGGAATCATATGAATAATGGAAAAACCCCACGACAGAAAAATTAATGATTCATATAAATTGCTTAATGGTAAATGCCCAAAATAAATCCAACGAATAACTAATAATCCTGTTATGCAGAAAAAAGTAGCTATCATGCCCTTTTCTGATGAATCATATAGTCCTACGATTTCATCGACAAATAAAGTTATCAAATGAATTGTAATTACAATTGAAATGATCGAAAAGGATATATGAGTTAATATACGCTCTAAAGTTGAAACTATCATAAAATTTATTAAAGGGATTCTCAATTATAGGAATTGAAATAGGGAATTGAATTCATTATAGGGCTTACTCTTTTAGAAAAAGCCATGCCGCTACTCGGACTCGAACCGAGATGCTCTAGCACTGCTTCCTAAGAGCAGCGTGTCTACCGATTTCACCATAGCGGCTTATTCAAAATCATAATAACCTATTTTTATTCAATCGTCGAGATTGGGAGGGTTAATTCAATATTTTTTTAGGAAACATTCAAATTGATGACTAAAAATTTGTTTCAAAATCAGGCATTTAATCTAAACGTTTTCTTTAATAATATTAATAATCTTATCTTTTGTTTATTAGTTATTTTTATTTTAGAGTATCCTTTTTTTCAGTTAACTAACAACGGGATTTTTCATTTGTTAGTTTATTACTTTTTTATTACTTTATTTATGGTCTCCTGAAAATAAAAGCAACATTTGTAACGAGATAATTTTGTCATGGCTCGAACTAAAAAATAACAAAATGAATTCCATTTTATATTGTTATTGCTATTAGAGAATGGAATTCATTTTGTTTTAATAACAAATGAAATATTAATTTAGATAATAATCTATTATTATTAGATTAATATTATTTATATTCTTGATAACTTGGAAATTTTACAAAAAAAAATTCTAACAAAAATTAGAATCATTTTTTTGAATTAGACCTATTCATATTATTTAGTCTATTGTTTAATTATTTATTTGTCACACAAAAAAAACTTTTTGAGTTACCGGTAGAAAGAGATTTCGCTAATGAAAAAG